TAACTATAAGAGAAAGTTCTAATGATCTCGATGTAACTCAAAAATACAGGCATTTGTGGGTTCAATGCGAAAATTGTTATGGATTAAATTATAAGAAATTTTTTAAGTCAAAAATGAATATTTGTGAACAATGTGGATATCATTTGAAAATGAGTAGTTCAGATAGAATCGAACTTTCGATTGATCCAGGCACTTGGGATCCTATGGATGAAGACATGGTCTCTCTGGATCCCATTGAATTTCATTCGGAGGAGGAGCCTTATAAAGATCGTATCGATTCTTATCAAAGAAAAACAGGATTAACTGAGGCTGTTCAAACAGGCATAGGCCAACTAAACGGTATTCCCACAGCAATTGGGGTTATGGATTTTCAGTTTATGGGGGGTAGTATGGGATCCGTAGTTGGGGAGAAAATTACCCGTTTGATCGAGTATGCTACCAATCATTTTTTACCTCTTATTATAGTGTGTGCTTCCGGAGGGGCACGCATGCAAGAAGGAAGTTTGAGCTTGATGCAAATGGCTAAAATATCTTCTGCTTTATATGATTATCAATCAAATAAAAAGTTATTCTATGTATCAATCCTTACATCACCTACTACTGGTGGGGTGACGGCTAGTTTTGGTATGTTGGGGGATATCATTATTGCCGAACCCAATGCCTACATTGCATTTGCGGGTAAAAGAGTAATTGAACAAACATTGAATAAAACAGTACCTGAAGGTTCCCAAGCGGCCGAATATTTATTCCAGAAGGGCTTATTCGATCTAATCGTACCACGTAATCCTTTAAAAGGCGTTCTGAGTGAGTTATTTCAGCTCCACGCTTTCTTTCCTTTGAATCAAAATTCAATCAAGTAGAGCATTAAGTTCAATTATTTTATTTGGAGCAAACAAGTAGTTAGTTTATAAAAATCAAAGTAAAAATCATCAGAATAGGGTTTTTTTGGTGGTATAAGATCTAATTGTAGAAAGAATCAAAAGTGGTGGATAATTTTTTTTTTTTTTTTTGACCTATATTCCTGATTAGTAATCAGGTAGCTTTTATTAACAAGATAAAAGAGTGAATTCCTCCGTTCGTGAAATTCGTCAAATAAAACGAATTTCATCTTCCCTATTGTATATATAATTCAAATATAGAAAAAAAAGATAGAGTTTTCTATCTTTCTATATCTACCGAGAATTCCCATTTTGACTAAGAATCTCTGTTGAATCGGATTCTAACGAATCTTTCAGTAATTTGTAAGAAACTCTTTCTTTATTAAATTAAAAGAAAACAACAAAAGAAGAAGAATAATAATAAAGTCGATTATCATACAGATATTTCACGTAGAAAGATGAATAAGTCCATTTATTTAGTTCTACATTCCTTGCACTTATTATATATACTCACTTAGATATATACTTAGGTCTATACTAATTCGAATTATTATTATTATTTAATTAATAATTATAATTATTATAAGATATCTTTATAACAATAACAGGTACAACTAGTAAATCGAGGTACCCCATTTTATGACAACTTTCAACTTTCCCTCTATTTTTGTGCCTTTAGTAGGCCTAGTATTTCCGGCAATTGCAATGGCTTCTTTATCTCTTCATGTTCAAAAAAATAAGATTGTTTAAATCCGATGGGAGTAAATCTCAGCCATTTTTTTTTCAAAACTTAGACTTGTATCATAACACGGATATCTGTTTAGTGGAATATGGTCTAATATGTGGTTCCGCCGAACATAAATGAAAGAGCTCTTATGCATGCAGAAAATGATATATGGATAAACGAATTCTAGCTATTTTCAAATAGATCAGGATCGGCGGATGTATGAAATGTAAAGTCAATGTATCTATATGTATGTGGATATCTATAAGGGAATCATATGGAGGGGATGTTATTATTTTAGATCTAACCAATTTGATGAATTAAATTATTCCTAAAGGTTCACATCAAAACAGTGCTAGTTGATGAAAGTTATTTCGGAAATAAAAAGAGTAAAGCCAAATGAATTTGGCTTATTCTCTCAATTTCAATAAAATGCAAACAGATTAAGTATGAGTTGGCGATCAGAACGTATATGGATAGAACTTATAACAGGGTCTCGAAAAACAAGTAATTTCTGCTGGGCTTTTATCCTTTTTTTAGGTTCATTAGGCTTCTTATTGGTTGGAACTTCCAGTTATTTTGGTAGAAATTTGATATCTTTATTTCCGGCTCAGCAAATCATTTTTTTTCCCCAAGGGATCGTGATGTCTTTCTATGGGATCGCGGGTCTCTTTATTAGCTCCTATTTGTGGTGCACAATTTTGTGGAATGTAGGTAGTGGTTATGATCGATTCGATAGAAAAGAAGGAATAGTATGTATTTTTCGTTGGGGATTTCCTGGAAAAAATCGTCGCATCTTCCTCCGATTCCTTATAAAAGATATTCAGTCCGTCAGAATAGAAGTCAAAGAGGGTATTTATGCTCGTCGTGTCCTTTATATGGAAATCAGAGGCCAGGGGGCTATTCCCTTGACTCGTACTGATGAGAATTTAACTCCCCCCGAAATTGAACAAAAAGCTGCTGAATTGGCCTATTTCTTGCGTGTACCAATTGAAGTATTTTGAGAAATGAACTGAGAATGAATGCTTTCCCGGCAGTAGGGAAAAACTCAAGAACCCTTTCTATAACATAACTTAACTGAAGTTTCTTCAGAACGCTCATTCGAGCCAAAGCAGACGTATACGGAACAAGCATAAAACGAAACTTTTTTTGTCCACAAAAATGGTCTTTTATACGTATGGAAATCCACTCAACTCAATTCAGTAACAAATCGAAGATTCATCCCATATATCAAAATATTTCAAAATAAAAGAAATTTATTTTAGTCCAATAAGATTTGTTGGAATTGACACTTTAGATCCAAATAGATCATATCTTGTAAATTATTTCTTTTTTTCAATCGGCGTTTTTTTATCCTTTCCTTTGTACTCCTTAATGACCAAACAATTGGATCTTATCCATTTCTGTCTTGTTTTGTTACTGATCATCACAATATTCTTCAGAAATTTCTCTCAATTATTCTATTCCTGAACTATGGGTAGTCGGTAAAATTTTTTCGAAATATTTGATATTTTGATAGAATGATAGAAAAAGAGTTCTTTCGTCTCAAAATGAATACTATTCATTACTTGAAGTGGTTCTTTCGGGCATTCATCGAAAGGAGATACTTGCTTCGAATTTGACCAATTGAGATATCTGGAAACAATATTTTTTTTATTATTTCTTCATTCGAAATTCGAAGTGGATTCTTATTCTATTTCTGTATTCTTTCTAGATTCAAGGACTAACCATGAAATCACAAATAAAAAACATTGAATAGAATAGATTCATAGGTTCGATACCTTGTAATAGAACTCATGCTTGATAAAAATATCAGATCGCATAGAGTCGACGAATGAGGTGGGTTCATTAACAATTCACAGATGAAAAAATGGCAAAAAAGAAAGCATTCACTCCTCTTCTATATCTCGCATCTATAGTATTTTTGCCCTGGTGGATTTCTCTTTCATTTAATAAAAGTCTGGAATCTTGGGTTACGAATTGGTGGAATACTAGGCAATCCGAAACTTTTTTGACTGATATTCAAGAAAAGAGTATTCTAGAAAAATTCATAGAATTAGAGGAACTCCTCCTCTTGGAGGAAATGATAAACGAATACTCGGAGATACATCTACAAAAGCTTCGTATAGGAATCCACAAAGAAACGATCCAATTAATCAAGATACACAATGAGGATCATATTCAGACGATTTTGCACTTCTCGACAAATATAATCTGTTTCGTTATTCTAAGTGGTTATTCTATTCTGGGTAATGAAGAACTTGTTATTCTTAATTCTTGGACTCAGGAATTCCTATATAACTTAAGCGACACAATAAAAGCTTTTTCTATTCTTTTATTAACTGATTTATGTATCGGATTCCATTCACCCCATGGTTGGGAACTAATGATTGGCTCTGTTTACAAAGATTTTGGATTTGTTCATAACGATCAAATTATATCTGGTCTTGTTTCCACTTTTCCAGTCATTCTAGATACAATTTTTAAATATTGGATTTTCCGTTATTTAAATCGGGTATCTCCGTCACTTGTAGTGATTTATCATTCAATGAATGACTAAAAACTGATCCGCTGATATTAATCCAATTATCATATTTGTGACTTTATATTTGTACAGTACATAAGTAGTATTTATACATAAGTAAAGCATTTCAAATCGCACTTACTCTTTATATTTCTACCCATTCCGGGGATTCATCCTATATTCCAGTAAAATTTTTTCGGTAAATAGCAGAATCGTGGATAGGGAACTATACTAGCGACCTACCCAATTTATTGTAGAAATTTTCGCGATCAATGATTGGACATGCAAACTAGAAATACCTTTTCTTGGATAAAGGAACAGATTACTCGATCCATTTCCGTATCGCTCATGATATATATCATAACTCGGACATCCATTTCAAGTGCCTATCCCATTTTTGCACAGCAGGGTTATGAAAATCCACGAGAAGCGACGGGGCGTATTGTATGTGCCAATTGCCATTTAGCTAATAAGCCCGTGGATATTGAAGTTCCACAAGCGGTACTTCCGGATACTGTATTTGAAGCAGTTGTTCGAATTCCTTATGATATGCAACTGAAACAAGTTCTTGCTAATGGTAAAAGGGGGGCTTTGAATGTAGGGGCTGTTCTTATTTTACCCGAGGGATTTGAATTAGCTCCTCCTGATCGTATTTCTCCTGAGATGAAAGAAAAGATAGGGAATCTATCTTTTCAGAGCTATCGCCCCAATAAAAAAAATATTCTTGTGATAGGCCCTGTTCCTGGTCAGAAATATAGCGAAATCACCTTTCCTATTCTTTCCCCAGACCCCGCTACTAAGAAAGATGTTCACTTCTTAAAATATCCTATATACGTAGGCGGAAACAGGGGAAGGGGTCAGATTTATCCCGACG